TGTTCACCCGGAAAATATTCTTGTTTAAGACAGATCGCTTCCCTCAGTCAGCGGGAGGCCTAGTCGATGTAGGCCCTCAAACCAAACGGCGGGCAGACCAGTCGAAGGAGTAGTTCACTTACCTGTTTGTACATATACTATACTCATACCCATATTACGATACATATGTGTTCACCCTATCTTGCTTTCACGGCTTTGACCGGGAACCAAACCAAAGAGCCAATACACCAACAACCAAGGAACGGGAGTGGGTGGTCCCTAGGAACGGCAGAAAGGAAGTACTGGTTCAACCAGATACGAGTGACGGAACCGGTGTTGATCAAAGACATGCGCCGAGTGCCAGGAATGACTATAAGCCGATAGAGTCGTTTTAACATGCCATGAACCGAGATACAATTTTACTAGTGCCAGGTACAAGAAAGAGTGGAGTTGATTTACAGATACTAGTACCTGAATGACAAGTGACGAAAGCAAGAAAGAGTTACTAAAACCATTACGAATGACAAGTACACACAAGAATGACTCGATCGAGTCCCGAGAGACAGATAGAGCTTAACTAAAACGTCCGCCCGGTCATCCTTCCGCATCATCATCCGGCGATGAGAGGGATGATACGAGGATACCCTGATCGATTGAGGGAGACTGGTACAGGCAACAATTCGGGTGGCTTCGGAATACCCCCGTAAGCCATCTGAAGGGATGAAGAACACTGTTTTAGATACAGTGATGTGAATCAAAATACCGACTTCCGTACTAGCCTGACCACCTGTTTTGAGAACAAGTAAGCTCCAATGCATGCTTCCTTAGTCAAACTATCATGAGTTATAAGGATCATACGGTTTAAGTATGACCTTGACGAAAATCTTCCAATGTCGATCCTAATGCTACAGTTGCTATCGGTTGCTAGCCTCAAAAAAATCTTTGTACCCTCATGGATACGGTCCTGAGGCTTCTGAATGATAGAATTAGAGGGTCCCTTTCGGACGTGCAGATTTAGGTTGGTAGGATATAGGCGTTAGGCTCTTTCGATGGCACTGAAAGGCCTGTTATCGTACTCTTTCGTATATAGTTGTCAAAGACACTGGAGAGAACTAGTCTCTCGGGCTAGGGGCTCTCTATCTATATACAAAAAACTGGATTTATAGCGAGCTTGTACTATTAGAACAAGGGCATAGTTTTAGGGACACTCACGTCTTTTTTTACAAGTCAAACTTCTCTCTATATTCAAGGGACTCACGATTGTGCAACGAAGTCTCCTATTCGGCGATATTCACATTGATTCTGGAATAACCTATCATATGCGGCCTCTGCTGCTGTTCACAAGTACAAGATGAGGATCAGCAACAGGTATTACCAGAGTATCATAGCTTATTTGACAGAGACGACGTTTAACCTTTTCCGCGGTGTGAACCTTGCGGGAAGTGTTGTATACTTTAAGAAGAGAGATCTATTCTACTTCTTTATTCTATCAAACCTGAAAACGAGGCCTCCGGTAAACAAGCTATAAAAGATGAATATCGCTCTCTCTAGCTAACCTGGAAAAAGTCTACCTTTGCGGAACTGGAGCCGAAGCTCCTTCCTTTCTTCCTCCCTTGTTCTATTACCCCAAGGCCTCCTCGGTCTTCTTGGACTTGGTTTCTGTCTGATTTAACCCGCACTGCTAATGTAGGCTTTTTGGGGGTAATGGCATCGGCACACTATTCGTCTAAATAAGTTATCTTTCGTCTTCCAATAGTTCTGACCCGAAAAGTGAGCCCCGAAAACTGTCAACCTATGACCAACTCAAAATTAGAGTAGCTGATAGAGTAGAAGGTGGGATTCTATATTCTATAGCCTATGCGCCTGCTTCTGATGAGATAGAAGTAGGCTCCCGGTGCGTCTTCCTTCGGTCGGCTTGTCATCGAAGGATGTTAGCCAAATCAGAAGAACTATAGGCTCGAAGGCTCGGGTTGGTCAAGCGAACTGATTCATTTAATTCTTCGCCTAGTCTTAGCACCCGCACAGTAGAGGGGAATAAGCATTCCCTTTCCGACAAAACTAAGCGCTGGGTAAAGGCAATAGGAGGAGGTTTGGAACCCAAAAACAAGTCTAGGCTTAAGAACGGTGATGCTAGTTCAGTTGTTGAAAAAAATGTCCCGATGAACCTTGGGAGCATCCCGGGCAAGATCTATGGCTTCAGCTGCGGCTAAGCGAACTACCTATTCTATATATTCTATAGAAGTGAATATGAGAGAAAAAGCTCTTCTTTCACATAGTGGGAGGCTGGCCTTCTCTCTTCCCAATTCTCCCAATGAGACCTCTTTCACTCACTTAGTGGACGACCCAGAGGACTTTAATAAAGCCCCCTTTTGCCTCATCACGATCTCCCGGTGAAGTAGCGGCTCCCTCCTATTACTATTTCTGGGGTGGAGTCGAAGCTATGGCACCAGAAAGTCAAAGAGATTCCGTCCCGAACCACTCGTGTAGTCTTCTTCCTGCCTCCCAGTTAGGCCCTATCTCGCTTTCCAAGTCTCATTTGGATGAGGCGCCGGCGCTACTAAATGCAACTCTCATTTCAACATTCTTCTCTATTGGCCCTTCCTTCTCTATCTGCCTAGAGAACCTCTCTTTCCCTACAAGGCACTAGAAGGTCGACCCCACTTTCCACACTATGTTGACTTTACTCCTGAGCCCAGTCATTCCCCGCCACTCTTTCACACAGCATTGAGGGCTTTTTCATAAGAAGCAGCACTCTATTGTCCACTTCGATAGCTTTCAAGAGTCTCTTTCATACATCGTTCCGGGGTCTCCCCTCTTTCTGGCGGGCCTTCTTTCTTCTGCTTCCTTGTGCTTCTGAGATCGCTAGCAATTTTCCATTGACTGATTCACCAAGCATTGGAGCAAGCGAGGAAGACCGCTTTTTCCATCATCCAAGTCCATCTCCGGCCCCCTTCTTCCTAAAGCCCCGCTCCAGCCTGCTCCTTTATCTGTCTTCTAGTCGGCTCCCCATTCATCTTCTGTCTCCCACGGATAGGTGCCTTTCGGGAACGTCTCTCTCCGCTACTCCCTTTTTGAATGAATAAGGGGTAGGGCCTTCTTCACTTAGTCATCTCTGCCTACGACTTTTTTTCTTTCTTGACCCTGCTCGCCTAGCTGGCCCTATCTTGCACGTTCCACTAACCGCTATCACAATAGGAGAATTCTTACTCTCACTTGACAAAGAGTCAGATCGTCTATATAGACCTCAAGCTAAAAAAGACAAGAAAGCAATACGCGCCTAGTAAGGCTCGGAAAAGAGAAAGTCCGAAATCATTGTGTTCTCAAGGCCGAAGGCCAAGTCAAAGACAGAGACCGTGCCCCTCGGGCACCTCTGAAGAGGGTGCCGCCCTTCCACTAAGCCTTCCTACATATATTCAAATCAGTACAAAGGCAAGTATATATTCTATTTTGAGGGAAAAATATAAGGAAAAGATGGACTATGCCACATGGCCGCTACAAATAAAGGAAAAGTCTTATGCGAGTGATACCAATCGGACACACTTGGAAAAAAGGAATCATCAGCTACTAATACAGCTGAATCAAAGGAAAAGAAGTGAAAAAGCGGAAAGAAGTCAATGTGAGAAAGCAAAAAAGGTAACGAGGCGACCGGAGGAGGGAGAAAGGAGAAAAGGGGTGGCAAGCAACTCGAAGGGATGCTGCGCCACCTAGGTACGCGTCTGGATCTGCCTCGGGCTTTGTCTTTGTTTCTATAGGATCTGCTACTCCAACCGTATCTACTTGTGGTGTACCTGGGTTGGTTTGGCCTCTTCCATAATCCTTGCCGCTGATGGTTATGGGTAAATCACAGTAAAGCAGAAAGGAAAGCCTCCCGGAGAACGTTTTCGTCGCCGTTAAATCCGAGAGAGAAGTCTCTAAAGCCGCTATGGTCTGGGCTCTCACTCACGTCGTCCGCCCCGGGGACTCCATTACGCTGCTCGCCCTATTAGCCGGCGGAAACCATGAGAATTCATTAATTTCAGCCAGTCCCGGGTTATATATTGTACGGCGAAACTCGCTAATAGATATCTGTTTTCTCAGGAACCAGACCTGCATGCACGAAGAAGAACATATCTCTCTGGTCATATTCTTGTGGAACTTCTGTCGTCCCGTTCATTGTGGTTCCTCGGCCCTGCTAGCCATTTGCTTGCTCGAATTGTACACATTCAAAGAGGGGGCAAGCTAAACAAGCAAGCAAGCCATCCAAGTTTATTTTATAGAGTCGGAGGTTAGAAAGAACTTGGGGTTCCCCTGTGACTAACTTAGCGCACTTCCGGTGGTAGCCATTGGGCTAAGTCTCTATAAAGAGCCACTCACTTATTTATTTATAGTTCGGTGTGAGATCAGCTAAATTAAGCTACGCTCATCATTTATGATCCACGGCTCACTCAATTAGAGCACTAACTACTTCAAAGGAATTCGCTCCAAAGAGGCTTTTAATCGCTCCGCTGGTGCGATCTGGTCGATAGGTTGTCCAGTCATCTCGGTGAGGAATTTCGCTATGCCCCCCGCTGACCTTTCACTGTGAGTACTGCTGCAGTAAAGCCAACGGGAAGATCAGTCCCAGGGCTCAATCTAGGCTGCCAGCCAAGATGAAGATGGATTGAAGGGGTTGTCAGGGAGCTTCATAGGGAATTGTAGGATCCATAGCTGGAAAGACTGCAGGAAAAAAGGGGAACATAGTCGCTAGGAAATCAGATTCCATAGTCAAGGCTGAGACAGACCCTATGTTTACTTCGCGATAGTCTTAGCTCGACATTGTCAAGCCATACTATCTACCAAAATTTCTTTTTTTCTGACATTCTATCCTATATATCGGAGATATAAGGTTTGAACTTCCACTTATGGTAATCGAACTTGGTAATCAAACTCTTTCCCGGCAAGAAGATAAAAGATTTCCTTCGGGCAAGTTCCACTATAGTTGGGAAAGGAACGGACCACAAGCTTCGCGCTCTGCCTTTCTTGTATTTGGACTCTTTCGCGCTATATGCTGCTCTCTCTGCGCGCTTAGCTTTCTTTGCTCTTTGCTATCGTGCTATTGCCGGCTTCCTTCTCTTTAAGACTAAGACCAAGGGCTCTTACAGAGTGAACACGTCTTATTTCATTTTTAGAAAGATGATCTTTTTCATTCCCCAAGGGGAAAAGGTCTCTTCTTCTGCTTCAGTTGATCCTGAAGCAGATCTTTTTTCGACTTCCTTCCTGTCTGGGATTTGAAAAAGCAAAGTCCTTACTTTGACTTACCCGAATCAAGTCAAGGCGATGAAGCAGGCTCAAGGCCCATTTTCTTATAAGAGTTCTCTCTCTCTCCGGGAATCATAGCCTAGTATCGTACCGGGAATCCACTTCTGACCTGACCTTCTGACGAGAATCCTTCTAACTTCACTCTTTTTTTCAAGTAAAGAATGTGTAAACCGAGGCCATTGAATCTGCTGCAGATGTCATCATAGAAGAAGAAGCTGTTCTTCTTTTTTCTGCATCAGCTACTAATCACACGTTTGGAATCGATCTAGCTGCTTAGCTTATCTTATGTGGTTTGGGCATACGGATTCGACTAGCATTCACGTGGGTAGCATTTGAATGCGGAATCACCCGAAAGCACGGGATTCGACTTTACTTTCTTTCCGATGGTCCTATCTTATTAGAAATAAGTAAATAGTGGATCTTCGACTAGCATTTCGTGGAAATCATAGTTGGTAGTGGCTTTTTTGCTTTGACCAGGCCAAAGGCGAAAAAGAGAGAAAAAAGGCAATTCCTTCTCTTCTGTTGTCACAAGAAGGGACTAGGTTCCTAGCGGGAATCTACGACCGATTGTCAAAAAATATCCCACTACGGGGTAAGAAGCAAGGAAGGAGTGCCACTTTTAAAAATGCTTTTTTAGTTCAATCACCCGCCGAAGCGAATCCTTCGAAATAGCCAAGCCAGTAAGTAGAAGGGCAAGGTGACCACAGGGAAAGGCATTACCAGAAGGAAAGTAGTCCAACTCAATGTCTTACGCATCAGTGGCATTTGAGTGAAAGCAGTAAGTCAGTGGCCAAGAATCATCGATTTTTGAGTTACCAGCTCAAGGCAGCTCATGGGAATTTCTTTAAGTAAGAACGATCCCCAGTGTCATCCTCTTCGTCTTCTCTTTAGGAAAGCAAGTCCCATCGAGTTAGCTCTTGGAGTCAAGGCATGCCTTAAGGTAGCGACTGACTTTCAGGTGAGATGGTTCAATAGTAGATTAGATAAAGGCTCTTGCTACTTCCCACGAGGGGAGGAAAGTCAATAGCGTAGATAAGGAAGTGGCTATTCTTGTTTGTTCATGACTCCGCTGCGCTCCTCTTTCATGGAATAAGCGCCTTTTCTCTTACAGACAAAAGAAATGGATTTTTTCCGGCTAGCTCGAAGGGAAGGAAAGAGCGCTATAAGAGAAAGAGTGCCTCGAGAATAGGCTTTTGGTATTTTTACTGAAAGCAGAGGAAGCATTCGATGCATCATATAAAAAAAAAGTGCAGCTGCCAGAGCCCCGTATTTACCAGCGGGGGTCCCGAGATATTCTATGATCAAAGGCTTTGTGGTTGTCACGAACTGGATTCGAACCAGCACCTCTGGGAGCAAAAGACAGGCCCAGCGAACTACCATTCATTCTGATCGCGACTTTGTTTACCCGGTTCCCCTCGCGGCTAAAGGGTACATCCGGGGCCGGTCGCATGGACCTACTTACCTTGCTTGTAGACCAGCTGCAGAGCTAACCCTTGTTCTATTGGTTTGATGCTACCAAGACGATTTCTTTATGCCCATCAAAGGACCTCGAGATGCTAATCCACGAAAAACGAGACGCAAAATTAGAAAGAAAAGAACTGATATACGGAACGAGGGCGACCCGTGGAAATACATCGGTTTCTTACTAGTGCAAAGGAACTCTTTCTTGGCAACTTGGACAACTTATAACGATGTTTGTCCCGCATATCACTAGATCGATCGGTATCTTTACAAATTTTTAAAGCTTTCGTCTCAATTCATACTTAGCCGCGAGCAATCTACGTTTGTGATCTCGTATATTTTGCTTCTCCGACATCTTACTGACTTTCCCCCTCATCTTTTTGAAAAAAGCCGCTCCACGGTGGTAAAGTCTCATCTTGTGTGTTGGCCGAAGTTACAATAGTGACATTGAACCCTCGAATATGTTCGAAGATCTCGAAATGATCTTCCAGTTCCGGGGAGAATTCGCAAAACTCCATTTCCATCAAGAATTGAATGGACTTTTCCCGTATTTCGACCGGAAAATCTAACAGAGACATTACTGCGGAGATTCTTACCAAAAAATGAGACATTCCATGCCCTCGGAGAGTGCTTTGCCGTGCTAGGTCACTGACATATCCTTTTTTTTCTTTATTTTTTCCCAAGAATGGATTGGATCGAAACTCCTTTCCTGTCGAAGCCCTTTGTGTCTGTATTAATTTCTGACCGCACGGAATCTCCATAGCCAATTTTCCATTTTTTATT